CAATGCCTATTGTACCCTCTTCAAATTCTACTAATTCGCCTGCCATTACTTCATCAAGACCATGAATACGAGCAATGCCATCGCCTACTTGAAGTACGGTGCCAGTATTTACAATCTTGACTTCTCTATTATATTGCTCAATACGTTCACGGATAATATTACTAATTTCGTCGGCTCGAAGGGTTGCCATGAGTCTTGCTTAATTCTTTTTCAGAAGCAAAGTAAAAATCCATAAATAATGCCTACAGTAGAAGGACTAATCGGTTATTTCTTTCATCGCCCCAAGCATACCAATATTAGCACTGATGGTGCGTAAATGTAACTCGTTGTTCAAACAACTATTCAGAGTTCCTAGAGCTCCTTGTAAGGCTTGTTGAAAAACGCGTTGTCTGACTTGATTAATCGCTCTTTGTTGTTCAAACTGAATGGTTTCGTTTTTGTAATTTTCTAATCGTTCCAAATTCTGATAAGTTGAATTAATCAAATTCAACTTTTCTCGTTCTATCTCGGAATATCCATTCACTCTAAACTCATCCGCTTCCATTTTCACTTTTCGTAAGCGGGCCTTGGCTTTTTCCAGCTTTTCAATGGCCCCTACGCGAAGCTCTTCTGAATTTCGAATAGTAGTCAAGATTCTCTGTTTTCGATTATCTAATAAATCACTTAATGAAAGTAGATTATCTTCCCATTAATTTCAAAAATTCCAAGATCTCTTCCCGAACCAAACATGAATCTTTCGATTCATTTGGCTCTCACGCTCACTTACTTATAGAGGGATTATTCCCATATCTCTTTTTTATATTTATGTAATGAGCTTATCCTCTCTTCTCTGTTCGGATTCCAAAATATTGAAACTGATCATTGATCGAAGACCAGAATATTAGTAGGACTCTTCCGACCAGACAAAAAATCTGTAATTATCGGCAAAGTTGTTTCTTTTTTTATTATTCTTATTATTTTTTTTCTATTTTTTATTTTCTTTTTCTTCAAATCCAAAAAATCCCGTTTACTTTATACATAGGTCGTCGATTCCGCATTGGATAAAATAAAAAAGGATGGGATTCCCATTTTTCCAGTAAAAGGTTAAAATAATTTTATTGATATGAGTGTTCTATATCGGATAAAATGCAACTATTCATTGTGAAACCATCTCCGTGGTAGAAAGAGCACCAATGTTGCGCCCGGACTTCAAACAATCTAGCTTTAACCATGTTTAGGGTCCCATATTATTGGTTGATAGAGAATCAAAGTGTATTTACCAATAAATCACGAAATGCTATGGTTCATACATATGATTTCCAATTTATTCAGAAGTAATTCGCGAGATCGTGCACCTTTCTTTCCTAGTCATTATATTATATAATAAAGTGCAGCTGGTTAGATCCAGCTTATTCTTGAAATAAACAACTCGCACACACTCCCTTTCCAAAAAAAATCAATACACCGAGGACTACACTTAGATTTATTAGATTTGTTGCTAAAATATCGGTATTAAATCCGAAACTCCCGGCGGATGGCCAGTGACCCAAGGAAACGAAAGAATCGGTTACAGTTTTCATATGATCTCCTCTTATAGACTAAATTGAACAGAGTTCTTTTTGTATTACTTCGCGCCTTTTTTTATTTGATTTATTTTTTCTTATTTATAAATAAATGGATTTTATTGATTAATTTCATTATTATTTTGATTGTATTATTTGAAGTTCCCAATAAAAACTACTTAATTACAATTAGGTGACGGGCCTCATATCAATTGAGAAATACCGCGCCGCGTTTGTTGTAACGCTTCCTAAAAAAACAAGTGGGTTTTCGTTAGACTGAGAACGGGAAGGAAGAAAGCGAGCGGATCCGCTAATTCCTGATCCTCAATCAAATTAGTCCTTCCCACGGGGTATTTTTTATCTCAACGAGAATAAGTTAAAGTTTTTGTAGGAGTAAAATTTTGATATAATTCGAAAAATCAAGTCAAGTGGCAAATCTAAGGTAATAAAATAGAAAAGGCAAAAGAAAGACTTTCAAATTTAGAAGATTAAGATTAAACAAAGGGATTTGCGAATAAAAGTGCTAATGCCACGACCAGTCCATAAATTGTTAAAGCTTCCATAAAAGCCAGACTAAGCAATAAAGTACCTCGTATTTTACCCTCTGCCTCTGGTTGTCTCGCGATACCTTCTACGGCTTGGCCTGCAGCAGTACCTTGACCAACTCCAGGTCCAATAGAAGCCAGCCCTACAGCCAATCCAGCAGCAATAACGGAAGCAGCAGAAATCAGTGGATTCATGTTAAGCTCCTAGCATAAAAATAAAGGAATGGTTAATGATACAAGCAATCAATGAATTATGGCTTATTATTACATTACTAAGATCCATCCAGTCGAAATAACAACTATGAACTAAAAAAGTAATGAGATTTTTGAATGAGCATAACTACTTCAATCTCGCGTTTTTAGTTCCCGTTCGTTCCTATCCCTGGAGTCTTTATCAATCCATAATCAATCTATAAGGCCCCAGTTCTTCCATTTCATTTTTTTTTGTTACGAACCATTCTTTCAATTCTGCATCCTTTCTCTTTTATATGTTTGATTTCATCTGTTTATTCATTCGGGCCAGACGAAACGGAAGGACTTCTATCATATATCGTAATTCCTATCTAAATTCACGGTAGCATAGGAAAGTCCATAAGATATATATATGGATAATTCATATGTAACTAAACTAGTAAATATCTACTATCACATATACATGTCTTTCTTCCATAACGTAAACCAAAAACGCACATCTTATATTCAACTCGATTCTCGAATCCTTCTTTGAAACAGACGGAAGAGTTGGCTTATAGCCATATAAAAAAAAATGAAATATACCCGGTTCGACCCGACCCCTACACCCATTTTTTATGAATCTCGTTTGTAAATTATTAGTTTCCTTTTCTTTATCATTATCCCGCATTAATATAAGCATGAATACAAACGGACAAATTAATTAGTCTGAATCCTTACATATCAATACAATATCAAAATTCGAATTTTGATATTGTATTGAATGAAATTCAATGAAATGGGAATAGTTCTGTAGAACATTTTTTTATCACATATTGAAACCGGATAACAGTTCTTATCCAAATTATGTATAAATCATCATAAATATTGTGATTGACTGAACAAGTAGAAATATAATTATAATATAGGGAGGCATAAGTAGGCCAAACGGAAATCTTAGGAAAAAATATCTTATCTTTTATATCTGGTTCGGTCCTTTTTACAATTGAATTCCATAATATCCTAATCTTTTTTACTACTATTCTACTCTAAATCAGATATACGTTAGATTGTATCTATTCTGTTCCAAAATAGCTTATCGGAACCACCCACACATTACGTTGGGATAAAAAAAAGAATATTTTGAAAGATAGTTAATGATGACCCTCCATGGATTCTCCTATATAAGCCGCGGCTAAAGTTGCGAAAATAAGAGCTTGAATACCACTAGTAAATAATCCAAGGAACATGACAGGTATAGGAACTACTAAAGGTACTAAAGAAACAAGAACAACAACTACTAATTCATCAGCCAATATATTACCAAAAAGTCGAAAACTAAGTGATAAGGGTTTTGTGAAATCTTCTAGGATGTTAATTGGTAAAAGTATTGGAGTTGGTTGAATATATTTACCGAAATAACCCAATCCCTTTTTTGTAAGACCTGCATAGAAATATGCTACTGACGTAAGTAAAGCTAAAGCAACAGTAGTATTTATATCATTCGTGGGTGCAGCTAACTCCCCATGAGGTAACTGTATTATTTTCCACGGTAAAAGAGCCCCTGACCAGTTGGAAACAAAAATAAATAAAAACATAGTTCCAATAAAAGGAACCCAAGGACCGTATTCTTCTCCAATTTGGGTTTTGCTCAAATCTCGAATGAATTCAAGGATATATTCGAAAAAATTCTGACCGTCGTTCGGAATGGTTTGTGGATTCCGAACAGCTAGAGTAGCGGAACCTAATAAGATAGCAATTACGAACCAAGAAGTAATAAGCACTTGGGCATGGACTTGGAACCCCCCTATTTGCCAATAGAAATGTTGGCCTACTTCTACACCGGATATATCATATAACCTTTTTAGTGTGTTTATGGAACATGGTAGAACATTCATATTGCCCTCTGACAGAAATAGAACTTAAAAAGGAATTATTTTAATTCAACCATCTATCTCTTTACCAATTCGCCTACTTTAATTGAATTGTATATTTCGGATACAAAGTAATTACATAAGTAGTTTTTATCTCTTTTTCTATATTCAGGATATAGTAACCGATCCCATTCCCTAAATTTATGTAATTCATGAAGAAATTAACTTATCTTATTATTAATCAACGATTTCTTATATAGCTAGAACGACCTTCACAAATTGCGGATACTAATTTGTTAAGAATGAATCGGATTGAAGCTATAGCGTCGTCATTGGCTGGAATCGAAATATCTGCAATATCTGGGTCACAATTTGTATCAATTAAACAAATTGTTGGAATTCCCAAAGTAACACATTCTCGAAGAGCCGTATATTCTTCTTGCTGATCAACGATGATTACAATATCAGGCAACCCCGTCATATATTTGATACCACCTAGATATGTTTGCAAGTGAGATAATTGTCTCTTCAACATTGCTGCATCTCGTTTCGGAAGACGGTTGAGTCTTCCCGTCTTTTGTTCCGCTCTCAAATCCCTGAACTTATGAAGTCTTGGTTAAAGTAAAATTCAAAGGATGAATCCACTCTTATCTTAAGAATCAGGAAATCCTGTACCTGTAAATGATTGTTTTGTAAATGATTGTTCTGATGTATCATGGAAATTCTTTGGAATGCAAGAATCCAATAATTCTTTGTGGTGGAACAAAATATCTCTCATGCCCTCCTCGAATAGATTCTTCTTTTCGATTTCCAAAGAAATGTTGCTGTGTTGACTTAAACGGTGGACTAATCCTTTGAATCCGGTACCA